CCATTGTAATAATGAGAAAAATTTCTGCATATCCGCAAAAATCGATCAATAATATCAAAATCGGATGAATCGGCCCAGACCGGCTTACTAATGGGATGCCCTAATACATTACAAAATTTCGCTTTAGCCAATGATCTAATTAGAGGAATAATTGGAACTATTGTATCAAACTTTTTCATAACAATTTCGATTAGAAATGAATTTTGTAGCATTTGACTCCGTACTACTGAAAGATTTAGCCGCACATTTGAAAAATAGCCCAAATAGTGAAATGAATGTTCGGATAATTGGTTTATATGGATCGTTCCTGGTTGAGACCAAACATAAAAATGACATTGCCATAAATGGAAAAAATAGTATTTCCATTTATTCATCAAAAGAGGTGCATTCTTTGAAGCCAGAATAGATTTTCCTTGATATCGAACATAATGAATGAAGGGATCCTTGAACTTGAAGAATGATAAGGTCGACGATAAATCCTTAGCAAAGACTTCCACAAGATGTTCTATTTTTGCATAGAAAAAGATTCGCTCAAAAAGAACGCTAAAAGATTTGAATGGTAAATTAGAGGATTTGTTATGTAGAAAAAGGAAGATAGATTCGTATTCATATACATAAAAATTATATAGGAACAAGAAAAATCTTCTATTCCTTTTTGAAAAAGTAGAAATCGATTTTTTTGGAGTAATAAGACTATTCCAATTACAATAGTAATAAATAAACAACCTTAATAAATGAAAGAAAGGGGCATCTTTCACCCAGTATCGAAGGGTTTGAACCAAGATTTCCAGATGGATAGGATAGGGTATTCGTATATCTGACACATAATTTAAATATGTAAATTTATCTTCGAAAAAAGGAAAAATGGAATGAATTGATCTCAAATTATTATAAGATTTTACGATTTCTGCCTCCTCTAAGGAAGAGCTTAATTGTAGGGAAAATGGAATTTCCACGACGACGGCAAAACCCTCTGATATTATTTGAGAATAAAAATGATTATTATACCCCAAAAATGGATTTTTGTTAGAATCATTCGTAGAAATAATCAAATGAGTCTGTTGATACATTCGAGTAATTAAACGTTTTACAATTAGTAAACTAGATTTATTGTCATAACCTACATTTTCTACAAAAAGAGATCTATTTAAATCATGACTATAAGCGAGTCCATAAATATACTCCCGAAAAATAAGTGGGTATAGGAAGTCCTGTTGACGAGATCTATTTAGTTGTAAATATACTTGATATTCCTCCATTTTAAAAATTCGATTTAATTTAGTCAAAGGATCCGGGATTCATTGGATTATCAAATGATACATAGTGCGATACGGTCAAAACAGGGTATTCTATTATATATTTGAATTATTAGAATAAAAAAAACGAAAATAGATACCTAGAAAACAAGTAAAACCCATCAACGGACTCTCTCTCCTCGCTTTTTCCATCTAATTGTTCTAGGATAAGAAGCTAGTTAGAAATCCTTTATTTTTTTTTTCTCAGATCAATCGCTCTTTTGATTTTGGAAAAAAAAAAAATATCTTAATCAATATACTCTTTCTTCTACACATTTATCGCTACCCCATAACATAATGGAGAATAGCTAATAGTTAGGACTCATAACAAAAATAAATAATCCATTCGTGGGAAAAGCTTTTCCCACATCAAGCACTAATCTCTTTTTAACATACAATTAGATGGGGTAATCATTCAAATTTAAAATGAAAGCTCGTTGCTTTTTGTTTCCCTAAAATTGGAGCCGTCAAGCTCTATCCCTTTATTAATTCAACCAAACTAAATTTTTTTGTTCCAAGCCAAGAATTCAAACAAAAATTTGGGCCGGATTCAAATTCAATAAGAATGGAATATTTTTAGAATTCGCCATTGATACGACATGCTGCTTTTTCCATTCCTTCCTTTCTGGATCAGTCGTGGTCTTACAAACTCTACCGATGGTATGGACGAACCAATTGCTTCATAGAAATGTGTAAAAAACGGAGTCGCGCTTAAAAGCCGAGTACTCTACCATTGAGTTAGCAACCCTAATAAAAAAAAAATAGTATGTGTATATCCAATCGCAATAAAAACAAACAATAAAAACAATAAAAATAAAAAGATTGAATTGTCTAAAAGATTGAATTGTCTAATAAAATATTACATTAAAACGGAAAAAAAAAAAAAAAAATGTCAAAGACGAATCGATTTTGAACATACAAATGAACAGATCCAATGAAAATAGAAAAAAATTTATCAAATAAAAAAGAAAAATTAACAATGATAGACCACCTCTTTGTCTACTATGTTATAGTCTTTGTCTACTATGTTATACATTATACATACATTATTTTTTTTATTATTATTTCTATTTACTTTTGAATCAAAAAAACTTCTTGTTTGTATCACAGAAAATTCAACGAACCCGCCATTTGATGAAGTAAAAAAAGCCCATGTAACATGAATAAATGGATCGATTTTTTTATTCACGATCGGATTATATTTG